GATGCATTTTATTTGGCAGTTTTTTGGATGTTAAATACCATTGGATGGGTTACTTTTTATTGGCATTGGAAGCACATCACATTATGGCAGGGTAACGTTTCACAGTTTAATGAATCTTCCACTTATTTGATGGGATGGTTAAGAGATTATCTATGGTTAAACTCTTCACAACTTATTAACGGATATAACCCTTTTGGTATGAATAGTTTATCAGTTTGGGCGTGGATGTTCTTATTTGGACATCTTGTTTGGGCTACTGGATTTATGTTCTTAATTTCCTGGCGTGGATATTGGCAAGAATTGATTGAAACTTTAGCATGGGCTCATGAACGCACACCTTTGGCTAATTTAATTCGATGGAGAGATAAACCAGTAGCTCTTTCCATTGTGCAAGCAAGATTGGTTGGATTAGCCCATTTTTCTGTAGGTTATATATTCACTTACGCGGCTTTCTTGATTGCCTCTACATCGGGCAAATTTGGTTAATTCTTATGTGTTATATCCTCGATAATATCATTTCTTTCGATGCAGAAGGGGGTCCGCCTTCTTATATTTCTACTATTTCTACATCTAGGATCCGACTTTTATCATTGATACTAATAGGAAGAACCGAACCATTATGGCAAGAAAAGGTTTAATTCAGAGGGAAAAGAAGAGGCAAAAATTGGAACAAAAATATCATTTGATTCGTCGATCCCCCAAAAAAGAAATAGGTAAAGTTCCATTGTTGAGTGAGAAATGGGAAATTCACGGAAAGTTACAATCCCCACCGCGTAATAGTGCACCTACACGTCTTCATCGACGTTGTTTTTCAACCGGAAGACCGAGAGCTACCTATCGAGACTTTGGGTTATCCGGACACATACTTCGTGAAATGGTTCATGCATGTTTGTTGCCTGGAGCAACAAGGTCAAGTTGGTAAGCATTAAAATATCGTTTCATTTTTTATATTCATTTCTATGATCATAGAGGAGCCCCTTTACCATTCTGTATAAATAGGCTATTCTATTTGTACCAATATGGTAAAGGGGTGTACTCAATCCTTCTTTGTCCATTAGTTCCCAGTCCCTCTCTTCGTCGCGGGGTAGAGCAGCTTGGTAGCTCGCAAGGCTCATAACCTTGAGGTCACGGGTTCAAATCCCGTCTCCGCAACATTTTTTTTGACAAAAAATGGAGGTTTGACTCCGGTAACTAGTAATTAATTACTATTTTTTTCTTTTTATTTTGGGGTGGGCAGGAGGAAAAGAAGGGAATAGTATAGAAGTGAAGAGGATAGAACCACTCTACTATCACTGTCAAGTATACTTAATTCTTTATCCTATTAAAAAAAAAAATGAACCCATTACCCTGGGCGGATAGCGGGAATCGAACCCGCATCTTCTCCTTGGCAAAGAGAAATTTTACCATTCAACTATATCCGCTTGTTCTTGATACACAATGGATGGGCCATATTTGTGCAGAGTTAGATCAGATACTCCTTTGTTTTTCAGAGTAATTGCAAAATGCTTATTTTCATTTAATAAAATTTATTTTCATTTAATAAAAAATGAATTTAGATTCTTTATAAATTATTAAAAATATTAATAGTAATTAGAATAATATCAAATTTTAATTGTATAAAATTAGATATTATTCTAATAGAAATACTATATATAGTTAACAATAACTATATAGTGAAATTAGAATATATAAATTTAAAATTATAATCATTCAATTTTAATAATAATAAAATAAATATTATAATAATATGTTATTATCAAAAAAATATTATTATCAAAATAGTATTATAAATATTATAGAAAATTTCTACTATTTATAAATAATAATATATTATAAATATAAATAAATAGTATAATAAAATTATTTAATTAATATATATATTTTTTTTAATTTCATTTTTAAATAGTTAAATATAAGAAGTTTGTTTGACCCCTCCCTTTCATTTTTTTTTCTTTATTTGCATTTTGGGGACTTATATTTCATTTTAATGTGTCTCACAACCTGAAAATGAAAGAATTAGGAGGGGATCATTTCATTTTTGGATCTAAATAGAACAAATAGGTTCAAGAGATGAGAGAATTAAGGATACCCACCAAAAAGACTAATCCAATCCATAATGATGTACCGGAAAATACAACATTTTTGTTATTTGACCAACCATCAGGAGAAGCAAATACAACAGGTACACTAATCAGTAAGATTGCTGAAGTAGCAATTAATGCAAAAACAGCCAATTGGAAAGCAATAGTCATCTTTCTAATCCTCCAATCTATCAACAAAAGAAACTATATACCATTTGATCCCTTTATTGGTATCGGCCAAAAAATTGTATCAGCCAAAAATTCTAATAAAACGTATCATAGAGGGATTTTACCACGAATCTATTAATGCTGTATGACTTATTAGCACCTTTTACCACCTTATTAAATTAAGGCATGAGATCAAGGGAAAGGTATTTTTTTTTTTACTTCATTAAAAGAGGCCCGCCGGATCATTATCT